AAGCTTGGGATAGCTTTTTCTTTGCTCAAGTAATAAGAGGTTTTTTATTAGTAATCCAATCAATTTTTAGAAAATATATTCTATTACCTTCATTAATAATAGCTAAAAATATTGTTCGTATATTATTATTTCAATTTCCCGAATGGTCCGAGGATTTAAAGGATTTGAATAAAGAAATCCATGTTAAATGCACCTATAATGGCGTTCAATTATCCGAAAAAGAATTTCCGAAAAACTGGTTAACAGACGGTATTCAGATAAAGATACTATTTCCTTTTCGTCTGAAACCTTGGCACAGATCTAAGTTACGATCCCCTCATAAAGATCCAATTAAAAAGAAAGGGAAAGGACAAAAAAATGATTTTTGTTTTTTAACAGTTTTGGGAATGGAAGCTGAACTGCCTTGTGGTTCTCCCCGAAAACAACTTTCCTTTTTTGAACCCATTTTTAAAGAATTCGAAAAAAAAAAATTCAAATTAAAAAAAAAATGTTTTTTAGTTCTAAGAGTTTTAAAAGAAAGAACAAAATTTTTTATAAATGCTACATTTATAAATGCTACATTTATAAATGTAGCAAAAGCAAAAGAAACAAAAAAATGGGTCCTCAAAAGCATTATATTTCTAAAAAAAATAATAAAAGAATTTTCAAAAAGAAACCAAATTATATTATTTGGATTGAAAAAACTAGGAATATATGAATTGAGTGAAACTAAAAAAGAAACAAATTCGATAATACATAATAAAATTATTCCCGAATCGTCTATTGAAATTCGATCTATGGATTGGGCAACTTACTCATTGACAGAAAAAAGGATTAAAAATCTAACTAATAGAACAAATACAATCATAAATCAAATAGAAAAAATGAAAAAAGACAAGAAAAGAGAGTTTATAACTCGAGAGATAAATCTTAACCCTAACAAAATAAGTTATGAAGATAAAAGATTAGAATCACCAAAAAATATTTGGCGGATATTAAAAAGAAAAAATATTCGATTACTTCGTAAATCCCATCATTTTTTAAAATTTTTTATTGAAAAGATATCTATGTATATCTTTCTGCGTATCATTAATACCCCTAGAATCAATGCACAGCTTTTTATTGAATTAACAAAAAAAATTATTACTAAATACATTTACAATAATGAAGCAAATCGAGAAAGAATTGATAAAACAAATCAAAGTATAATTAACTTTATTTCAACTATAAAAAGGTCACCTTGTATTAATAAGAATTCACATATTTTTTTGGACTTATCTTACTTGTCACAAGCATATGTATTCTACAAATTATCACAAACCCAAGTCAGTAACTTATATAAGTTAAGATCTGTCTTTAAATATTACAGAACATCTTTTTTTATTAAGAATGAAATAAAAGAGTATTTTGTTGGAACGCAAGAAATATTTGATTCCGAATTAAGACAACATAAAAACCTTCGAAATTCTGTAATTAATGAATGGAAAAACTGGCTAAAGGATCATTATCAATATCAATATGATTTATCTCAGATTAGATGGTCACGATTAGTACCGCAAAAATGGCGAAATAGAGTCAATCAATATCAATGCCGTACGGCTAAAAATAAAGATTTAAACAAATGTGATTCATATGAAAAAAACCGATTAATTCATTATGAAAAACAAAATGATTTTGAAATAGATTTATTACTAAATCAAAAAGAAAATTTTAAAAAACAATATAGATATGATCTTTTTTCATATAAATCGATTAATTATGAGGATAAGAAAGACTCATATATTTATGGATTGCCATTACAAGTAAATAATAACCAAGAGATTTCTTATACTTACAATACGCCTAAACACAAACTATTTGATATGCTGGAAGGTATCCTTATCAATAATTATCTAGGAGAAGATGGTAGTATAGATAGAAAAAAAGATATGGATCGAAAATATTTTGATTGGAAAATTCTCAATTTTTGTCTTAGAAAGAAGACCGATATTGGGGCCTGGGTCGATATTGATACTGTCACCAACAGAAATAAAAATACTAAGACTAAGACTGGGGTTAATAATTATCAAATAGTCGATAAAATTGATAAGAAAAAGAAAGGTCTTTTTTATTTCACGATTCATCAAGATCAAAAAATTAACCCATTCAATCAAAAAAAACCTCTTGTGGATTGGATGGGAATGAATGAAGAAATACTAAGTCGTCCCATATCGAATCTAGAACTTTGGTTATTCCCAGAATTTGTGATACTTTATAATACATATAAGATTAAACCGTGGGTCATACCAATCAAATTACTTCTTTTCAATTTTAATGTAAATAAAAATGTTAAGAAACATAAAAGTATCACTGGAAAGAAAAAAAGCGATATTTTTATATTATCGAATGAAAAAAAGACTTTTGAATTAGAAAATAAAAATCAAGGAGAAAAAGAATTAGCGGACCAAGCAGATCTTGAATCAGCTCTCTCAAACCAAGAAAAAAAAAAAGAAAAAGATGTTGAAGAAGATTATACGGGATCAGACATGAAAAAACGTAGAAACAAAAAGCAATACAGGAATAAAATAGAAGCAGAGCTTGAGCTCTTACTAAAAAGGTATTTGAATTTTCAATTGAGATGGAATGATTATTTAAATCAAAGAATCATCAATAACATCAAAGTATATTGTCTCCTGCTTAGAATGACAAATCCAAGAGAAATTGTTATATCCGCTATTCAAAGGGACGAAATGAATCTGGATATTATGACAGTCCATAAGGATTTACCTCTTACAGAAGTGATGAAAAGGGGAATATTGATTATCGAACCAGTTCGTCTGTCTGTAAAAAATGATGGAAAATTTATTATATATCAAACCATAGGTATTTCATTGGTTCATAAGAGTAAGCATCAAATTAATCAAAGATACCTAGTTGATAAAAATAAGAAGAATTTTTATGAATCCATTGCAATACATCAAAAAATGAATGGAAATAGAGACAAAAATCATTATGATTTGCTTGTTCTTGAAAATATTTTATCCCCGAGGCATCGTAGAGAATTGAGAATTCTAATTTTTTTCAATTCTAGGAATAGAAACAATATCCATAGAAATACAGTATTTTGCAATGGATGCAATGGAAATAGGGTAACAAATTTCGATCAAGTTTTGTTGAATAAAAGAAAAAATCTTGATAGAGGTAAAAATAAACTAATTAAATTAAAGTTCTTTCTTTGGCCCAATTATCGATTAGAAGATTTAGCTTGTATGAATCGCTATTGGTTTGATACCAATAATGGCAGTCGTTTCAGTATGACAAGGATTCGTATGTATCCGCGATTGAAAAGTCATTATATTAATTCGATCTAAAATGAATCAACAAAATCTTCTGATTTTTTTTAAGTCTAAATTATTGTTTATTTTTTTTGTGAGTACAGAAATAGACTATACTTTTGTATAGGATATCCTATCCGAATCCAATTTCAAAAATGGGATTGATTATTGAGTAATAAATTAAGTAATTTTATTTGACAAAATTAAGAATTCTTAACGAAATTAAGATTATTGTGTATATCAAATTCAAATGAGTGGCATTATTATTACTGATCAAGAAATATATATATATCGATAAAAATATCTCAAAAAAAGAGAGGGGCGATTCCTATTTATGGTAAAAAATTCATTCATCTCAATTATTTCGCAAGAAGAAAAAGAAGAAAACAGGGGATCCGTTGAATTCCAAGTATTGAGTTTCACCAATAAAATAAGACGACTTACTTCACATTTGGAATTGCACAGAAAAGACTATTTATCTCAAAGAGGTCTACGTAAAATTCTGGGAAAACGTCAACGGCTGCTGTCTTATTTGTCAAAGAAAAATAGAGTACGTTATAAAAACTTAATTAATAGGTTGGGTATTCGGGAATCAAGAATTCGTTAATTTTTAATTTTTCGTTAATTTGAAGAGTCATTTTTAATTATTTGATTTATTAGATCTTGAATTTGGATGAATTTTTTTTTCGTTTTACGCAATTCACGGAAGAATGAATCGAGGAAAAACTTATGAATATACCAGCTACAAGAAAAGATCTCATGATAGTCAATATGGGCCCCCACCACCCGTCAATGCATGGTGTTCTTCGACTCATCGTTACTCTGGACAGTGAAGATGTTATTGACTGTGAACCAATATTGGGTTATTTACACAGAGGAATGGAAAAGATTGCGGAAAACCGAACAATTGTACAATATCTGCCTTATGTAACTCGTTGGGATTATTTAGCTACTATGTTCACAGAAGCAATAACTGTAAATGGGCCAGAACAGTTAGGAAATATTCAAGTACCTAAAAGAGCCAGTTATATCAGAGTAATTATGTTGGAATTGAGTCGTATAGCTTCTCATCTGTTATGGCTCGGACCCTTTATGGCAGATATTGGTGCACAAACTCCTTTCTTCTATATTTTCAGAGAAAGAGAATTCATATATGATCTATTCGAAGCTGCCACTGGTATGAGAATGATGCATAATTATTTTCGTATCGGAGGGGTAGCGGCTGATCTACCTTATGGCTGGATAGATAAATGTTTGGATTTCTGCCATTATTTTTTTACAGGAGTTACTGAATATCAAAAACTTATTACACGAAATCCTATTTTTTTAGAACGCGTTGAGGGCGTAGGAATTATTGGTAGAGACGAAGTAATAAATTGGGGTTTATCAGGACCAATGCTGCGAGCTTCCGGAATACAATGGGATCTTCGTAAAGTTGATCATTATGAGTGTTACGACGAATTGGATTGGGAAGTCCAATGGCAAAAAGAAGGGGATTCATTAGCTCGTTATTTAGTCCGAATTGGTGAAATGACAGAATCCATAAAAATTATTCAACAGGCTCTAGAAGGAATTCCTGGGGGTCCCTATGAGAATTTAGAAATCCGATACTTTGATAGAGAAAGGTATCCAGAATGGCATGATTTTGAATATCGATTCATTAGTAAAAAACCTTCTCCTATTTTTGAATTGCCGAAACAAGAACTT